GCTAGTGTAGCTTAAGCAAAGCATAACACTGAAGATGTTAAGATGAACCCTAGAAAGTTCCATAAGCACAAAGGTTTGGTCCTGACTTTACTATCAACTTTAACCCAATTCATACATGCAAGTATCCGCACCCCTGTGAGAATGCCCTCAATCCCCCTTCCGGGGATGAGGAGCAGGCATCAGGCACTACACACAGCCCAAGACGCCTTGCTTTGCCACACCCCCAAGGGAGTTCAGCAGTAGTAAATATTAAGCAATGAGTGAAAACTTGACTTAGTTAGGGTTAAAAGAGTCGGTAAAATTCGTGCCAGCCACCGCGGTTATACGAAAGACTCTAGTTGACAGATGCGGCGTAAAGGGTGGTTAGGGTAATAATAAAATACAGTTAAAGACTTACCAAGCCGTCATACGCCCATGGAAGAACGAAAACCATAAACGAAAGTAACTTTATTCTAAAAATCCGAATCCACGAAAGCTAAGAAACAAACTGGGATTAGATACCCCACTATGCTTAGCCCTAAACCAAGATATTATTTTACAAAATTATCCGCCAGGGTACTACGAGCGTAGCTTAAAACCCAAAGGACTTGGCGGTGTCTTAGACCCACCTAGAGGAGCCTGTTCTAGAACCGATAATCCCCGTTAAACCTCACCACTTCTTGTTAATACCGCCTATATACCACCGTCGCCAGCTTACCCCATGAGGGTGCAATAGTAAGCAAAATGAACAAAACCCAAAACGTCAGGTCGAGGTGTAGCGCACGAAGTGGGAAGAAATGGGCTACATTTTCTACCACAGAAAACTACGAATGGATTACTGAAACATACGCCTGAAGGAGGATTTAGTAGTAAAAAGCAAACAGAGAGTCCTTTTGAACCAGGCTCTGAGACACGCACACACCGCCCGTCACTCTCCCCCACACAAAACTTTAATATAGATAATACATCAAAACATATATCGGGGAGGCAAGTCGTAACATGGTAAGTGTACCGGAAGGTGCACTTGGAACAATCAGGATGTGGCTGAGATAGTTAAGCACCTCACTTACACCGAGAAAACATCCATGCAAGTTGGATCATCCTGAGCTATAAAGCTAGCTTAAACACAACAACTAAACAACAACATTAATAAGTTTATAAAAACTAGAATAAATTAACCAAAACATTTTTCCGTCCAAGTATATGTGATAAAAAAGACACAATAAAGCAATAGATAAAGTACCACAAGGGAAAGCTGAAAAAGAAATGAAATAAACCATCAAAGCACAATAAAGCAGAGACTAAAACTCGTACCTTTTGCATCATGATTTAGCTAGTTACTCTGAGCAAAGAGCACTTTAGTTCAAAACCCCGAAACTAAGTGAGCTACCCCAAGACAGTCTATTATATAGGACCAACCCGTCTCTGTGGCAAAAGAGTGGGAAGATCTTAGGGTAGGGGTGACAGACCTACCGAACTTAGTTATAGCTGGTTGCCTAAGAAATGGATAGAAGTTCAGCCTCACACCCCTTAAAACAAGACCTCATAAACTATGATAATAAGAGATAAGTGAGAGTTAGTCAAAGGGGGTACAGCCCCTTTGAAATAGGAAACAACCTACACAGGAGGTTAAGGATTATACTTATAAAGATTACCGCTTCAGTGGGCCTAAAAGCAGCCATCTGGACAGAAAGCGTTAAAGCTCAAGCAGACCAAAATCACTTATACCAATATTCTACTCCAAAACCCCTAACATTATTAGGCCGTCCCATGCCAACATGGAAACGACACTGCTAAAATGAGTAATAAGAAGGTTAAACATTTAGACCTTCTCCTAGCCTAAGTGTAAATTAGAATGGACCAACCACTAAAACATTTAACGAACCCAAACACAAGAGGGAAGTGTGAGCCAAAAAAATAACAAGAAAACCTCACACAAGTACATCGTTAACCCCACACCGGAGGGCTATAAAGGAAAGACTAAAAGAAGAGGAAGGAACTCGGCAAAAATTTAAGCCTCGCCTGTTTACCAAAAACATCGCCTCCCGCAAAAATCAACGTATAGGAGGTCCTGCCTGCCCAGTGACTATGTTAAACGGCCGCGGTATTTTGACCGTGCAAAGGTAGCGCAATCACTTGTCTTTTAAATGAAGACCTGTATGAATGGTAGAACGAGGGCCTAACTGTCTCCCCCTTCAAGTCAATGAAATTGGTCTATCCGTGCAGAAACGGATATAAAAATACAAGACGAGAAGACCCTTTGGAGCTTAAGATTAAAAATCAACTATGTTAATTATCTATGAGTAAAACTAAATAGCAACTGATTATAATCTTCGGTTGGGGCGACCACGGAATAAAAATAAACTTCCACATGGACTGAGGACTAACCTTAAAACTAAGAAAAACATTTCTAAGTCACAGAATTTCTGACCACACAGATCCGGCAAACTGCCGATCAATGGACCAAGTTACCCTAGGGATAACAGCGCAATCCCCTTTTAGAGTTCCTATCGACAAGGGGGTTTACGACCTCGATGTTGGATCAGGACATCCTAATGGTGCAGCCGCTATTAAGGGTTCGTTTGTTCAACGATTAAAGTCCTACGTGATCTGAGTTCAGACCGGAGTAATCCAGGTCAGTTTCTATCTGTAAAGCTATTTTTCCTAGTACGAAAGGACCGGAAAAATGGGGCCTATATTTATGGTAAGCCCCCACCCAATCTAATGAAAACAACTAAAATAGATAAAGGAGAGCACAAACTATAAATTTAGATAAAATTACTAAGGTGGCAGAGCCCGGCAATTGCAAAAGGCCTAAGCCCTTTTAATCGGAGGTTCAAATCCTCCCCTTAGTTATGATAACCCTACTTACACACATCATCAACCCACTAGCATACATTGTCCCTGTTCTACTAGCAGTAGCATTCCTCACCCTTATTGAACGAAAAGTATTAGGATATATACAACTACGAAAAGGACCAAACGTAGTTGGACCATTTGGACTCCTACAACCTATCGCCGATGGTGTAAAACTATTTATTAAGGAACCAGTACGCCCCTCAACATCATCCCCATTTCTATTTCTCATCACACCCATATTAGCCTTTGCACTAGCTATAACATTATGAGCACCTATACCAATTCCCCACCCTGTAGTCGACTTAAACTTAGGAATCCTTTTTATTCTAGCACTTTCAAGCCTTGCAGTCTACTCTATTTTAGGCTCCGGATGAGCATCTAATTCAAAGTACGCCTTAATTGGGGCCCTACGAGCTGTTGCCCAAACCATTTCTTACGAAGTAAGCCTAGGACTAATTCTACTCTCAGTCATAGTATTCGCCGGTGGTTTTACCCTCCAAATATTCAATACAGCCCAAGAAGCCGTATGACTTATAGTACCAGCCTGACCACTAGCAACTATGTGGTACATCTCAACCCTGGCAGAAACCAATCGAGCTCCTTTCGACCTAACCGAAGGGGAATCTGAGCTAGTATCGGGGTTTAATGTAGAATACGCAGGGGGCCCATTTGCACTATTCTTTCTAGCTGAATATGCCAATATTCTCCTCATAAATACACTATCAACTATTTTATTCTTGGGCGCTTCACACATTCCAACACTACCTGAATTAACCTCTATGAATATCATAATTAAAGCTGCAGCACTATCAATGCTATTCTTATGGGTACGAGCCTCATACCCCCGATTCCGCTATGATCAGCTTATACACCTGGTATGAAAAAATTTTCTACCCCTAACCCTAGCTTTAATCTTATGACATATTGCCCTCCCAATAGCATTCACTGGGCTTCCACCCCAGCTATAGCACTACGAGGAGCTGTGCCTGAATGCCAAAGGACCACTTTGATAGAGTGACCTATGGAGGCTAAAATCCTCCCAGCTCCTAGAAAAAGGGGACTCGAACCCATATCTTAGAGATCAAAACTCTAGGTGTTTCCACTACACCACTTTCTAGTAAGATAAGCTAAATAAAGCTTTTGGGCCCATACCCCAAAAATGTAGGTTAAATTCCTTCTCTTACTAATGAATCCATATGTATTAACAATTTTTCTATTAAGCCTCGGCTTAGGCACTACAATTACTTTTTCAAGCTCACACTGACTTCTTGCTTGAATGGGTTTAGAGATTAACACACTAGCTATTCTACCGCTTATAGCACAACACCACCACCCCCGAGCAGTAGAAGCTACAACCAAATATTTTCTAGCACAAGCCACCGCTGCAGCAACTATCCTTTTCGCTAGCTCAATGAATGCATGAACAACAGGACAATGAAACATTGACTACTCATCCAACCAAGCCTCAACAATTTTAATTATAACTGCCCTAGCCCTCAAAATCGGATTAGCCCCAATACACTTTTGAATACCATCAGTATTACAAGGACTAGACCTGACCACAGGGTTAGTTATATCCACTTGACAAAAACTAGCCCCATTCGCACTAATCGTACAAATCGCACCTTTTACTAACCCAACACTTCTAATAATATTAGGACTAACCTCAACAATAGTAGGAGGCTGAGGAGGGCTAAACCAAACACAACTGCGGAAAATTCTAGCCTATTCATCAATCGCACACCTTGGCTGAATAATTATTATCCTGCAACTACAACCTAAACTAACAATTTTAACACTAATAATTTATGTTATCATAACATCAACAGCCTTTTTAACATTTAAATTTTTAATAACCACAAAAGTCAATATACTTACCACAACCTGATCAAACACCCCCATGATTACAATAACAACAATACTCGCCCTACTATCCCTGGGGGGACTACCCCCATTAACAGGCTTTATACCAAAATGGCTCATTCTCCAAGAACTAGCAAAACAACAACTTCCACTAACAGCCACTATTATTGCCATTAGCGCCCTATTAAGCCTATATTTTTACCTACGCCTTACCTATGCTATAACACTAACAGTATCACCCAACACAAATAATGCAAGCACACCATGACGCCTGATAAACAACCAACTAACCCTCCCACTAACTTTGTTATCCACTATAACACTAATACTACTCCCAATCACCCCAGCAATCCAAGCACTTATTTACTAGGGATTTAGGATAACATTAGACCAAAAGCCTTCAAAGCTTTAAGTAGGAGTGAAAATCTCCTAATCCCTGATAAGACTTGCAGGACTTTATCCCACATCTTCTGAATGCAACCCAGACACTTTAATTAAGCTAAAGCCTTTCTAGATGGGTAGGCCTCGATCCTACAAACTTTTAGTTAACAGCTAAACGCTCAAGCCAGCGAGCATCCACCTACTTCCCCCGCCTGCCTTTTAAAAGGCGGGGAAAGCCCCGGTAGGCGATTAACCTACATCTTTGGGTTTGCAATCCAACATGGTTACACCACAGGGCTGATAAGAAGAGGACTCAAACCTCTGTGCATGGAGCTACAATCCACCGCCTAAACCTCGGCCATCCTACCTGTGACAATCACACGCTGATTTTTCTCCACTAATCACAAAGACATTGGCACCCTTTATCTAGTATTTGGTGCCTGAGCCGGAATAGTTGGCACCGCCCTAAGCCTGCTCATCCGAGCAGAACTAAACCAACCCGGCTCTCTTCTGGGCGACGATCAAATCTATAATGTTATCGTTACGGCACATGCTTTTATTATAATCTTCTTTATAGTAATACCAATTATGATTGGCGGCTTCGGAAATTGACTTGTGCCCCTAATGATTGGAGCACCAGACATAGCATTCCCACGAATAAATAACATAAGCTTCTGACTACTTCCCCCCTCATTCCTCCTACTCTTAGCATCCTCTGGCGTAGAAGCAGGCGCAGGAACAGGTTGAACTGTTTATCCACCACTTGCTGGAAATCTTGCCCACGCAGGTGCCTCAGTTGACCTAACAATTTTCTCTCTTCACCTTGCCGGTGTTTCGTCCATTTTAGGTGCAATCAACTTCATCACAACAATTATTAATATAAAACCCCCTGCAATTTCACAATACCAAACACCTCTATTTGTGTGAGCAGTCCTAATTACCGCAGTTTTACTTCTCCTGTCACTCCCAGTCCTAGCTGCTGGAATTACCATACTACTCACAGATCGAAATTTAAACACCACTTTCTTCGACCCTGCAGGAGGAGGAGATCCAATCTTATACCAACATTTATTCTGATTCTTCGGCCACCCAGAAGTCTATATTTTAATTTTACCAGGGTTTGGAATAATTTCTCACATTGTAGCCTACTACGCAGGTAAGAAAGAACCATTTGGTTATATGGGTATGGTTTGAGCTATAATGGCTATTGGCCTCCTAGGTTTTATTGTGTGAGCCCACCATATGTTTACAGTTGGAATAGACGTAGACACTCGAGCCTACTTCACATCAGCAACTATAATTATTGCCATCCCAACAGGAGTTAAAGTGTTTAGCTGACTCGCAACACTTCATGGGGGCTCTATTAAATGAGAAACCCCACTTTTATGGGCTCTGGGCTTTATCTTCCTTTTCACAGTGGGAGGTCTTACAGGAATCGTACTATCCAACTCATCACTAGATATTGTCCTCCATGATACCTACTACGTAGTAGCCCACTTCCACTATGTCTTATCTATAGGAGCTGTCTTTGCTATTATAGGAGCATTTGTACACTGATTCCCACTATTTTCAGGATACACCCTGCACGACACTTGAACAAAAATTCACTTCGGTGTTATATTTGCAGGCGTAAATATTACCTTCTTTCCTCAACACTTTTTAGGCCTAGCCGGAATACCACGCCGTTATTCTGATTATCCAGATGCATACACCCTATGAAATACAGTCTCCTCAATTGGATCTCTTATGTCACTGGTAGCAGTAATTATATTCCTATTTATCCTATGAGAAGCTTTTGCCGCTAAACGAGAAGTACTATCTGTAGAATTAACCCCAACCAATGTTGAATGATTACACGGCTGCCCTCCTCCTTACCATACATTTGAAGAACCAGCATTTGTGCAGATTCAAGAGATCGAGAAAGGAAGGAATTGAACCCCCATAAACTAGTTTCAAGCCAGTCACATAACCACTCTGTCACTTTCTTTTATAAGACGCTAGTAAAACCATTACACTACCTTGTCAAGATAGAATTGTGGGTTAAACCCCCGCGCATCTTACATCATGGCACACCCATCACAATTAGGACTACAAGACGCAGCCTCGCCTGTAATAGAAGAACTCCTTCACTTTCATGATCACGCTTTAATAATCGTATTCTTAATTAGCACATTAGTTCTATATATTATTGTTGTTATAGTTTCAACAAAATTAACCAACAAATATATTCTAGATTCACAAGAAATTGAAATTATTTGAACTATACTCCCAGCAGTAATTCTAATTATAATTGCATTACCATCCCTCCGAATTTTATATTTGATAGACGAAGTAAATGACCCCCACCTTACAGTAAAAGCTATGGGCCACCAATGATATTGAAGCTACGAATACACAGACTATGAAAACCTAGCATTTGATTCCTACATGGTTCCAACCCAAGACTTAACTCCTGGACAATTCCGACTTCTAGAAACAGACCACCGAATAGTTGTACCAATAGAATCCCCAATCCGAATCTTGGTATCTGCTGAAGATGTTCTCCACTCATGAGCAGTTCCAGCTCTTGGAATCAAAATAGACGCCGTCCCCGGACGATTAAATCAAACAGCCTTTATTGCCTCACGCCCTGGCATCTTTTACGGCCAATGTTCTGAAATCTGTGGTGCTAACCACAGCTTCATACCTATCGTCGTCGAAGCTGTCCCACTAGAACACTTTGAAAACTGATCCTCCCTCATGCTTGAAGACGCTTCACTAGAAAGCTAAAATGGGACTAGCATTAGCCTTTTAAGCTAAAAATTGGTGACTCCCAACCACCTCCAGTGACATGCCACAACTAAATCCAGCCCCATGATTTTTAATCCTAGTATTTACATGATTAGTCTTCCTAACAATTATCCCTTATAAAATTTCAAATCACACCTTTACAAATGATATAAACCCAATTAACAACGAAAGTCTAAAAACAGACACTTGAAACTGACCATGGTATTAAACATATTTGACCAATTTATGAGCACCACATATTTAGGAGTCCCCTTAATCGCTATCGCATTAACTCTACCATGAATTCTGGTCCCAACCCCATCAACCCGCTGACAAAGCAATCGCATAATTACCCTACAAAACTGATTTATTAAAAACTTTACAAGTCAACTTCTCACCCCTTTAAATAAAAGCGGACACAAATGAGCACTAGTCCTTACCTCTCTTATAGTGTTCCTCCTATCATTAAACATACTAGGCCTACTGCCTTATACCTTTACACCCACAACACAACTATCACTAAATATAGGCCTTGCAGTACCATTTTGATTAGCCACTGTACTAATCGGACTACGAAATCAACCCACAGCAGCATTAGGACACCTCCTTCCAGAAGGAACACCTGTGCCCCTAATCCCGGTCCTAATTATTATCGAAACTATCAGCCTATTTATTCGCCCACTAGCACTAGGAGTGCGATTAACAGCCAACCTTACAGCTGGACACCTACTCATTCAACTAATCTCAAGCGCAACTTTCGTAATTTTACCAATAATAGCAACAGCAGCAGTATTCACCGCCACCCTCCTAGTTTTACTAACACTGTTAGAAGTTGCAGTAGCGATAATTCAAGCCTATGTATTCGTCCTCCTTATTAGCCTATACCTGCAAGAAAATATTTAAACACACTTAACCACAATGACCCACCAAGCACACGCATACCACATGGTAGACCCAAGCCCATGACCCCTTACAGGTGCAATTGCCGCCCTTCTAATAACATCAGGCCTAGCAATTTGATTTCATTTCAACTCAATAATTCTCCTATCATTAGGCCTAGTGCTACTTCTACTCACCATATATCAGTGATGACGTGACATTATCCGTGAAGGAACATTCCAAGGACACCACACACCCCCCGTACAAAAAGGCCTCCGATATGGTATAATTTTATTTATCACATCCGAAGTATTCTTCTTCCTAGGATTTTTCTGAGCCTTCTACCACTCTAGCCTTGCTCCCACACCTGAGCTAGGAGGCTGCTGACCCCCCACAGGAGTCACAACATTAGACCCGTTTGAGGTACCATTACTAAATACAGCAGTACTTTTAGCCTCCGGCGTAACAGTTACATGAGCTCATCACAGCATTATAGAGGGCCATCGAAAACAAGCAATTCAATCCCTATCACTAACTATTCTGCTCGGCTTCTACTTCACCGCCCTGCAAGCTATAGAATATTACGAAGCCCCATTTACAATTGCTGATGGGGTTTATGGCTCTACATTCTTTGTAGCCACAGGCTTCCACGGATTGCATGTAATTATTGGTTCAACATTCCTAGCCATTTGCCTACTCCGCCAATTACACTACCACTTTACATCAGAACACCACTTCGGATTTGAAGCAGCTGCCTGATACTGACACTTTGTAGATGTAGTATGATTATTCCTATATGTCTCAATTTACTGATGAGGATCATATTTTTCTAGTATTAAATAAGTACAAGTGACTTCCAATCATTTAGTCTTGGTTAAAATCCAAGGAAAAATAATGAACTTAATAACAACAATCTTCACTATCTCAATTAGTCTATCACTTATCCTAGCCTTAGTATCCTTTTGACTCCCACAAATAAACCCAGATACAGAGAAACTATCCCCATATGAATGTGGCTTCGACCCATTAGGATCTGCTCGATTACCATTCTCCCTACGATTCTTTCTAGTAGCTATTCTATTCCTACTATTTGACTTAGAAATTGCCCTTTTATTACCCCTCCCGTGAGCAAACCAACTCCCAGAACCCACAATCACATTCCTATGGGCTTCCATTATCCTTATTCTTTTAACAGCAGGACTTATCTACGAATGAATTCAAGGAGGACTTGAATGAGCCGAATAGAGAGTTAGTCCAAAACAAGACCTCTGATTTCGGCTCAGATAACCGTGGTTTAAGTCCACGACTCTCTTATGACACCAGTACATTTTAGCTTTACCTCAGCATTTTTATTAGGACTTACAGGCCTCGCATTTCACCGCACCCATCTATTATCTGCCCTTTTATGCCTAGAGGGGATGATGCTCTCACTATTTATTGCCTTAGGCCTTTGAGCCCTACAACTAGAATCTACAGCCTTCTCAGCTGCCCCCCTTCTACTACTCACCTTCTCAGCCTGTGAAGCAAGCGCGGGCTTAGCCTTACTCGTTGCCACAGCCCGAACACACGGAACTGACCGATTACAATCCCTAAATTTACTACAATGCTAAAAATCTTAATCCCAACTATTATGCTTTTCCCCACAATCTGATTGGCATCTCCAAAATGACTCTGAACAATATCCACCCTACAAAGCCTCCTAATCGCCACAGTCAGCCTCTCCTGACTAAAATGATCATCAGAAACAGGCTGATCAACCCTAAACACATACTTAGGCACCGACCCACTCTCAACCCCTCTGCTAGTATTAACCTGTTGATTACTACCTTTAATAATTCTCGCCAGCCAAAACCACATTAAAAACGAACCACTTAGCCGGCAACGAACCTATATTACGCTTTTAACATCATTACAAATATTCCTAATTATGGCATTCGGAGCAACAGAAATTATAATATTTTACATCATATTTGAAGCAACCCTTATCCCCACACTTATTATTATTACCCGGTGGGGAAATCAAGCAGAACGACTAAACGCAGGCACCTACTTTCTATTTTATACCTTAGCTGGGTCTCTGCCCTTACTAGTAGCCCTTTTACTTTTACACCAAAACATGGGCACACTATCAATACTTACACTACAGTACACACAACCTATAGCCCTCTTCTCATGGGGAGATAAGATCTGATGACTAGGGTGCTTAATTGCATTTCTAGTAAAAATACCTCTATACGGCGTCCATTTATGACTCCCCAAAGCCCACGTAGAAGCACCAGTGGCTGGCTCCATAGTACTAGCCGCAATTCTACTAAAACTAGGAGGATATGGAATAATACGAATAATAATGATACTAGACCCCATTTCAAAAGAAATAGCTTACCCATTTATTATCCTAGCCCTATGAGGAATTATCATAACTGGATCAATTTGCCTTCGACAAACAGACCTAAAGTCACTCATCGCCTATTCATCCGTCAGCCACATAGGATTGGTAGCAGGAGGCATTCTAATCCAAACACCGTGAGGCTTCACCGGAGCAATTATCTTAATAATCGCCCATGGCCTGGTCTCATCCGCACTCTTCTGCTTAGCCAACACAACATACGAACGCACTCACAGCCGCACAATAGTATTAGCTCGAGGAATACAGCTACTCCTCCCACTAACCGCAACCTGATGATTTATTGCTAACTTAGCAAATTTAGCCCTACCCCCTCTCCCAAATCTTATAGGAGAACTCTTAATTATTACAGCTATGTTTAACTGATCCCCCTGAACACTAGCCATCACAGGAACAGGAACCCTAATTACAGCTGCCTACTCACTCTACCTATTCCTAAAAACCCAACGGGGAACACTACCCACCCACATCATCAACCTTCAACCATACCACACCCGAGAACATCTGCTAATAGTACTACATCTTCTCCCAATTATCTTACTTATCACAAAACCAGAACTCATGTGAGGGTGATGGTACTGCAGATATAGTTTTAATTAAAACATTAGATTGTGGTTCTAAAAATAGAGGTTAAAGCCCACTTATCCGCCGAGAGAGGCTTAAAGCAGTAAGGACTGCTAATCCATACCCCCATGGTTAAATTCCATGGCTCACTCGAGCTACTAAAGGATAATAGCTCATCCGTTGGTCTTAGGAACCAAAAACTCTTGGTGCAACTCCAAGTAGTAGCTATGACAAACCTTATGATAACTTCAACACTTATTATTATATTAGCAACCTTAACCTACCCCCTGCTTATAACCTTAAACCCAAACCCACAAAAATTAAACTGAGCTACAACCCATGTCAAAACCGCTGTAAGCACCGCATTTTTTATCAGCTTAATTCCACTACTTATTTTTCTAGACCAGGGAACAGAAAGTATTATTACAAACTGACACTGAATGAATATTACAACATTTGACATCAACATTAGCTTCAAATTTGACCACTATTCACTTATCTTCACTCCCATTGCCCTATTTGTCACCTGATCAATTTTAGATTTCGCATCATGATACATAAGCGCGGACCCCAATATAAATCGATTCTTCAAATACCTTCTATTATTCTTAGTAGCAATAATCATTTTAGTCACAGCAAACAACATATTTCAACTATTTATTGGGTGAGAAGGGGTAGGAATTATATCGTTTCTACTAATCGGCTGGTGATACGGGCGAGCAGATGCCAACACAGCAGCTATACAAGCCGTACTTTACAACCGAGTGGGTGACATCGGACTAATTTTATCGATCGCATGAATCGCAATAAACATAAACTCATGAGAAATTTCACAAATCTTCCTAGTATCCAAAGACTTTAACCTAACTGCACCTCTTCTAGGACTTATTATTGCAGCAACAGGTAAATCAGCCCAATTTGGACTACACCCATGACTCCCCTCGGCCATAGAAGGCCCAACCCCAGTTTCCGCCCTACTACACTCAAGCACGATGGTGGTGGCTGGAATCTTCCTACTCATTCGCCTACACCCCCTCATAGAAAATAATCAACTAGCTCTTACCATCTGCCTATGCCTGGGAGCCCTAACTACCTTATTCACAGCTACCTGTGCTCTTACCCAAAATGACATCAAAAAAATTGTAGCCTTTTCTACTTCTAGCCAGCTTGGTCTAATAATAGTCACAATTGGCCTTAATCAACCCCAACTAGCCTTCCTACATATCTGCACTCACGCCTTCTTCAAAGCAATACTATTCCTATGCTCAGGCTCAATCATTCACAGCCTTAGTGATGAACAAGACATCCGAAAAATGGGAGGACTATTTAAACTTATGCCATTTACCTCCACCTGCCTAACAATTGGAAGCTTAGCACTAACAGGTACTCCATTCTTAACTGGATTCTTTTCAAAAGACGCAATTATTGAAGCCCTAAATACCTCCTACCTCAACGCCTGAGCCCTAACACTCACTCTAATCGCCACCTCATTCACAGCAGTATACAGCTTCCGCATCATCCTATTTGTCACAATGGGCACTCCCCGATTTGCAACTATTACACCTATTAATGAAAATAACCCAGCAGTAATTAACCCAATCAAACGCCTAGCGTGAGGAAGCATTATTGCAGGACTTATTATTACATCAAACTTCTTACCATCAAAAACACCAATTATAACAATACCAATATCACTCAAATTGGCAGCAATACTAGTAACAATCGCAGGAGTCCTTATTGCAGTAACATTAGCTATAATAACCACTAAACAACTCAAAATTACCCCAACACTTAATCTACACAATTTCTCAAATATACTTGGCTATTTCACCTCAATCATCCACCGTTCAACCCCACAATTAGGCCTCACACTAGGAAAAAAAGCCACTAAATTTGACCGTCAATGAATAGAACTAGGACCAAAAGGAATATTACCCATCCATGTATTCATCTCAACAAAATTTGATAGTATAGACTCAAATATAATCAAAATTTATCTAACCATTTATCTGCTAACTTCCACAATAATAATCATCTTACTAACCAGTATCTAGACAGCTCGCAAAGTCCCACGACTCAACCCACGAGTCACTTCTAACACTACAAACAAGCTTAACAATAGAACTCAGGCACAAATCACTAACACCCCCCCAAAAGAGTATATTAAAGCAACTCCATTAAAATCACCCCGTAATACAAAAAGTTCCTTAAACTCATCAATAACTAGATAACCCCCGTACCAACCCCCGTAACACCACCATGCTGCCATCGCTACACCCAACACATATACAGCAATATAAACCTTAACCGAACGAACCCCCCAAGTCTCTGGGAAGGGCTCAGCGGCTAGTGCCGCCGAATAAGCAAATACAACCAACATCCCACCCAAATATACCAAAAATAATAAAAGAGACAGCAACGACCCACCATGCCCTACCAAAATACCGCACCCCACCCCAGCAGCAACCACCAAACCTAGTGCAGCAAAATAAGGTGCAGGATTTGACGCAACACCAATTAATCCCACCACTAACCCTAATAAAAAAAGATCAAGAAGATATTCCATAATTCCTGCCCGGACTCTAACCGAGAATTACGACTTGAAAACCCGTTGTTGTTATTCAACTACAAGAACTAATGGTCATCCGAAAAACCCACCCGCTATTCAAAATCGTTAACAACTCCCTCATCGACCTCCCAGCCCCATCTAACATCTCAGCATGATGAAACTTCGGCTCTCTTCTCCTTCTCTGCTTAGCAGTACAAATTGTTACAGGCCTCTTCCTGGCAATACATTATACATCCGACATCACAAGCGCATTTTCATCTGTAGCCCACATCTGCCGAGACGTCAACTATGGATGAGCAATTCGAAACATCCACGCCAATGGGGCTTCATTCTTCTTCATCTGCGTATACCTCCACATCGGGCGAGGCCTCTACTACGGCTCCTACCTCTACAAAGAAACATGAAATATTGGAGTTGTACTACTCCTGTTAATCATGATAACTGCCTTCGTAGGTTACGTCCTACCATGAGGACAAATATCATTCTGAGGAGCCACAGTCATCACCAACCTACTCTCCGCCGTCCCCTATATTGGCAACGATCTAGTACAATGAATCTGAGGCGGCTTCTCCGTAGACAACGCAACACTAACACGATTCTTCACATTTCACTTCCTTCTACCATTTGTAGTCGTAGCCGCTACTCTAATCCATGCAATATTTCTACACGAAACAGGCTCCAACAATCCAATTGGAGTTAACTCAGACGCAGATAAAATTACATTCCACCCATACTTCTCATTTAAAGACCTACTAGGATTCATCATCCTTATAACACTCCTTTTATCCCTAGCCCTCTTCTCACCAAACCTTTTAGGAGACCCAGATAACTTCACCCCAGCTAACCCGCTAGTAACACCCACCCACATTAAACCAGAGTGATACTTTCTATTCGCCTACGCCATCCTTCGATCAATCCCCAACAAACTAGGAGGAGTCCTAGCCCTTCTTTTCTCAATCCTAGTACTCATACTAGTACCAACACTCCACACTTCAAAACAACGAGGACTCACATTCCGGCCCATCACCCAACTCCTGTTCTGAGCCCTCATCGCCGACGTACTCATCCTCACCTGGATTGGAGGCATACCAGTAGAACACCCATTTGTCATCATCGGACAAATCGCATCAATCCTATACTTCACCCTCCTACTAATCGCCATGCCGGCGACAGGGTGACTAGAAAACAAGTTACTCAACTGAAATTGCCCTAGTAGCTTAACTCATAAAGCACCGGTCTTGTAATCCGGAGACTGAAGGTTAAAATCCATCCTAGTGCCAAAAAAGAGAGAATTTAACTCCCACCCCTAACTCCCAAAGCTAGGATTCTAAACTAAACTATTTTTTGGTATATAGTGTTATGTATACCCAAGTGTGCATAGCACACAATATGTAAGAGTCCCATGTGTATGTACTAGTACATAATATGTATAATATTACATACATATATGTACTAGTACATAATATGTATAATATTACATATACATATGTACTAATACATAATATGTATAATATGACATAAATTTATATTACACATTTATGTTTTAAATATGAGTATGAACGTATCAAGACACTACTGATATCCTAGAAACGATTTATTTAGAACTGGGAAATAGATTAATCCCCACGAACTCCCCTCAACCATTTTCTATGAAGAATAACTAATATTGGCCCACACAATAAAATGTAGTAAGAGATCACCAACAGTGACAGGTTAATGCATATTATCCTTGTAAGGTCAGGGGCAATAATCGTGGGGGTCGCACAATATGAACTATTACTGGCATCTGGTTCCTATCTGAGCACATAACTGAATTACTCCCCATACCTTACATCGTCAACGGCATCTGATTATCGGTGTGGTTCATAATAGCACAAACCCACCATGCCGAGCGTTCTTTTATATGCATCTGGTATTTTTATAAGGTCTACATTCATTTGGCATTGATGACCACTTTCAAGAGTTAACAGACAAGGTGGTACTATTTAGTAATATCATGAGTAAATAATGTGAATGATTTAATGACATAATTCCTATATCACCACACATTTATTTCATGAGCATACATATTATTTACCTTCCTCATACCTGTATAAGATGCCCCGGGGCGTCTCTACGCGGTAAACCCCCCAACCCCCAACGCCGAGAGATGCCTGTTTTATTCTGTTAAACCCCAAAACCAGATAGGCTCGATCGGCGATCAGCAACGAGTATAATGTGTCACTATATAGTGTTGCATATGCGCTATATA